CCTTTTCATGGGCACATATCTTTACGGCTAAGGAATGGGGAATCTTTCTCCTGTTACATGAATCAAATGTTTCATTTCATCCGGGAAAAGCCATCTCTTTCTCAACAATGTCTTTGTCATTTGATCCAATAGCGTTCCGTTAGATAGGAACAGATTTGATAAATACTGATAACTCTCGGATAGAGTATTAGAACGGAAAGATCCATTAGATAATGAACTATTGGTTCTAAACCATCTCTGGCGATGAATCAACAATTCGAAGTGCTTTTCTTGCGTATTCTTGATGAACCAGCGTTTATATATAGATGTAGGAGGATTTGTTTGGGAAGCAATGAGCCCCTTTGACATCTCTTCATCTACAAAGAATTCTCGACGTGAAAACACAGAGACAGAGGGCTGATCTTTGAATAGGGAAAAGGATGGATCCGCAGGGTCCCAAATGAATTGGCTTGTTCGAAAAAAGCCTTGTTCTTTGGAAGATCTATCTCGTGTCTGGTACTGCATGGTTCCACTCTGCAAGAACTCCGAATCATTCTCTTGAAGCTCACCCTCTTTATGATAAATGATCCATTTGCCCCGAAATGACCCAGTCCAATAGGGAAATCCCAATTCAGTGGGCCTTTCGATACAATCAAATCGCCATATTCTAGGAGCCCAAACTATGTGATTTAAGAAATCCTCCTCTATCTGTTGCGGATCGAGGGCCCCTTCCCCTTCTTCAAACTCCGATTCGTATTTTTCATATAGAAATCTCTGATCAACGATAGAACAAGATCCATTTTGCATCATATCTAAGTGATTCCTTGGTTCGGACCGAAGAAGTAATGTCACTCGATTATTATCAAACTGACTGCAATATTTTTCTGTCCGTGAGGATCCCGCCAGAGCCAGAGCGCCTTCTACTTCTAATAGTAATAATAGTAATAGGCCATGAACTAGATCAGAATCGTTCTCGACGAATCCATAAGAAGTGATCCAATTTTTTTCATCGTGTCTGGATGAAGACCAAAGATCTTGAGCGACCGATCCGGCAGAACAACTCAAAAGATAAAGAAGTATCGTTAATTTCTTCATGCTCGTTCCAAGTTCGAAGTACCATTTGTACAAATAAGAATCCCCTCCCTTACATGATTTCTTCTTCATATAGATAGATATAGGATCTATGGGGCAATTACTTAGAAGTACATTTTGTGTAACAGCCCTTCCTATCTGATAGAAAAGGATCCCATGATCCTGAACCGATCTTATCTGGGATCGAAAATCCCAAGTTTTTCTATGAAGAGCTGATCTAATTGTATTAGTTTCTATAATGGATTTCTTCTGTGTAATACTAATTGATAGGGCCTCATTGATAAGTGCTACAAGATCTCGCGCATTGGAACCCATGGTTATGGACCCGAATCCGTTAGTATGGAACATCTTCTTTTCCAAGTGAAATCCTCTAGTATATGAAAGAATGAAAAAGTGCTTTCGTTGTTGTGGAAGAAGAAGCCTTCGTATCTTAATGCATGTATTTAATTTATTTGGAGCTATTAGAGCGGGATCCACTTTTTGGGGAATATGAGTCGAAGCAATAACAAGAATCTTTCCAGTGGAACATCTTTCACAATCCCTGGAGAGATAGTTCTCTAATAGATCGAGGGATAAGTAATTCGACTCATTCACATGCAGATCATGAATGTTTGGAATCCATATTATGCAAGGAGACATTGCTTTTGCTAATTCGAATTGAAGGGTGATATCAAATCGGTCTATTTTCGTCGTCATATACATAGTTAGCACATTCGTCATAGTTAGCAGCTCCGTATCAATATCAAGGTCATCATTACTATCATCAATATCGTCACTATCATCAATATCGATATCATCAATAGGATAACCTTTAGGCTTGTCATCCAGGAACTTGTTCGGAAATACCGTAATGAAAGGAACATAGGAGTTTGTCGCTAGATATTTGACCAAACAGGATCGTCCAGTTCCTATAGAACCTATCACTAAAATACCTCTAGAAGGGGATAGGGCTAAGCGGAGCGAAAAGGGTTTTACATGAGGAGATGGGGAATGAAAAATATTAGCCCCACACAAGGTTTGTGAATAAGTGATTGTATGATAATGAGCAAGGAATATCCGTCTTTCTGCTAAACAGGATCTATTGAACTCATAATTCATTAGATCCTTTTGATGAATGTCAACTAAGTATCGTAAGGAAATTGATCCCGGTTGTTCAATCATTTGATAACCAGAGTCATTCTTTGATAAATGATCACTATGAGTCAGACTCAATAGAATTTGATCAATCCTTTTTTCTGTCGTTAAGGTGGAGAACTGAACCAAGAATTCTCTTTCTTCATCATCAATCGAATCACTGTTCGCGACCCAGAATTCTATTTTATCATCAATCCAATCACCGTTCACGTTTTTTCTTTTTCTTATCAATGAATAGATCTCTTTACTTGTACGACTTAGATGTCTCGTATTTCTCGAAAAAATGATTCGATTGATGGGATTTGGTATGATACTTACAAGATCGATGAGATTGATCTTCCAATATTTCTTCTTAGAACGTATTGATTTGACCCCATAAGCGGGACCACCACCCAATAGCATGTTGCCACCAGAAGCAGAACCCCGTATTTCTTCCAGAGAATCTCCTAATTGTTCCAGAACAACTAGAAAGAGATTCTTTAACCAGAAAGGATTCAGTTCAGATGTAGGATACCTATCCAGAAGTTTTCGAAATTCCATCATGTATGATGGAATCATCAAAGATTTGATCTTTTCTAACTCTGTCTGTAACTCACTAGAGGCTCGGGAAACAAAGAGAAGATGTATACGAACGAGATATCCAGCAACAAGAAGAAGGAAAAAGATGGAATAGAGGAACTCCCGAGCATTTGTTGATCTCAGATGTGCCCATATCAATGGAACGGGTGACTCATTATTTCGATGAATCATTTCTTCGGACAGAAGAAGATTCTGTAAACATTGACTCGAAATCTCACTTATCAGAGTCCATTGTGGAAGAATCTTCTGAGGAATTGGCCATGATATATCTGATCCATGCATCATATCATGAAAAATGGATACAAATTTTTGACTACTACTCAGTATCGGCAATGGGTCTGAAAGAGTATCTAAAAGGGTGAAATTGAGATATTTGCACCCTGTCGAAGTAAGGAACCATGGCATATATGTTTGGAACAGATTCCATTTTGAGAGATTTGAAAAAGCACTATCTCGTTGAAAGGTTCTATACATCTGCCCTTTCTCAACGCATTTCTTTAGACAAAGACTCCGTTTTTTCCTCTTTCCGGATGGTAAATACTTCTCAGAACATGGAGTGTGAATCAAACCCATGTTTGAATTGAAACTGAGATACTGATGTAAGTTATTCCCTTCTGAATCAGATAGATTCATATCTGAAAGAGGCTGACAATAAGTTTTTTCCAAATTGACTATTTGTTCCTCTGTTAGAGGTGTTGCAGAAATGTCTGCGATCGAGTAAATAGCTCCACGAACGAATGGATCGGATCGAATTGGAAAATGGAAAGATTTGTACAATTTGTACAAGTTATACGTTTCATCACCACTTTGTGGGAAATCGTTAGGTATGAAGATGTCAGATACCTGTGACTCGATTGGTGAAAGAGTCTCTCTCTCCAAAAAAAGAGATCCTTTTTTACCGACGCACAAAGAAAAGATTTTGTTGCGAATGGACAAGATATTGAGGAATTGTCCATATGTAAGATCATAATTATTGATACGGGTCTTTTCCACATCAAAGGGGAATCTTTTGTGACAATAGAACCAGAAGTGATGTGGATCATTCAAGAATCGAAGTCGATTTGCTTTATAAAAAGAAGATATCAATGAACTTCTATGAAATGGTTTCACGGGATTCAGCCAATTGTCTCGATCGTGGGATATCATTGAGAAATAGGAATCCGTGTTATCAAAGGATTTCCTGCGATTCTTTCTAGTATGGAATGAGTCAATTACCCGCTTTGGTATCTTTTTGAACAAAAATGGTAATATTGTTCCTCCATTGATCAAGAATTTTGGTCTTTGGGAAGTATCATGATCATCCAATAAGAAGGGTTTCAATTTCTTCAAATGAACGATTTGAACACCTATGGATTCTAACAACTGATTGCAGAGTTGATCATTCGGACCTTTCAATTCATAGATGCGGATCTCGGACCTATGAATGGGGATATTCCCGATACTCACAAAGAAAAAGGGAAGTGACTTGGACAAAAAGAAACGAAGTGACTTGGACAAAAAGAGAAGTGACTTGGACAAAAAGAAACGAAGTGACTTAGACAAATCTTCTTTGTCGATAGCCTCGGACCAATCAATCGAATATTGATGAATACGTAATTGATCGAACACTACTTGCACTACTTGAAAAGGATTCTTCTGTTCAGAAACGAAATGTTCCAAATGTTCCTGGAAATTCTTGCTCCCATCGGACCATTTGTATCTATATGCATCAGGATCCTGATTCATGGATCTCTCAGTTCGAGAAATAAGAGGATCAAACCATTTCTTCTGACTCTTTTTCAAATTTGATAAATGTTGGTTGATCGTATATTTCATTATAGTTATATGATTCAGAGTATCATTTCCTATTTGATCCCTTTGAATTCCATATTCGAAGTTGCGATCGGATCTATTCATTAAAAAGAATCGATTCGATACATTTCTTATGTACCCATAATATTGGAGATTTCGGATCAATCTATATTGATTGACTGCCTCCATTATGTTGTTGCTAGCAAATACCGCTGTTTTTAGTTTGGGATCTTCCAACTCATTCCCGCAGTAGATCCGGACCGATTTTTTTCTGATCCTTCGAGAAAAAGATTCATTCTCCTCATAAAAAAGAGGAGGTAGAACCAATTTCTTTTTCGATTCATCTCTGGAGTTGAATACCTCATTCAAGAATCTTTTTTGATCCAACCCGTAGGAATCAATAGAAAAGGCAAATCCCCTATGAAACACCAGATCCGGCTCGGTTATTGATAGAGTGAATAGATCCGCCATTTCTGGGAATCTCTCTTCTGATTCAAAAAAATCGTGGCGTAACGCGTATCCCCCTTTGTTCCGGTCATGGAATAGATGAAAGAAATCAAAAAATGGATTTTTGTTCAAGAATGAAATCTTATTGGAACTGTCCATATCCGGTTCATCCTTCGGAACCAGATCCGGGATGTGATATGGTTCCGAAGGATGAATTGAGACGGTATCTTGTAAATACGTAATTATCTTGAATATATCAACCATTTCTTTCTTTTCCGCTCGCCTGGAAGGGACAAAAGAAACATCTTGTTTTTTCTTCAACAATTTATGATCTCTAGTGGACCTCTCAGTAGGATTCGAACCCAGATGAAGTTCTGACCATCTGTCAGATAAAAAAGAACGAATTGATCTTGTAGGATTTCCAAGAAATTCTTCGATTTCTTCCGGAAGCAGATGATTATTCATCCGCTTCTCAGGTTCTGTGAATAGCCAGGACATGGAGGAAGATCCAAAAAGGCATTTCGGGAATCGATCTGATTCTATCTCTGTTTGTTCCGTTTGAAGAAAGGAAGGATCCCAAAGAATTGATCTCTCTTTTAGTTGCTGAATCTCTGTTTGATCGATCAATGTGTGATATTCTGAATTCTCATTTCTAACGGAATCGAAATGATCTCTGGATTGATCAGAAGAAGATCCTTTCCATTGGCTAGAATCCGTTACTTGAACGAAAATAGATCTTGTGGAATCATATTGAATATTTGACAATACATTCCGTACCTTGCTAAAAAACCGATCCTTGTTTACCAACCACACATTGTCTAACCAAATCCAATTCTCTCTCGAGACGTTCCTCAAAAAATCCGATTCGTGCTGATTCTTCCCCCAACTAACGAAGAGATCTTGGCGGAATTGCCACATATGAAATTGAGCACAATTTTGCAAAGAAAGACCCCACTTGTTTCTCGAGAAGAGATGAGAAACATGCTCAATATCATTGGATTGCATAGTTGCCCCAGCTCCTTGTTGTTTGAAGAAACTCTCCCCCTGAATTGGTCTTTTTTCACGAAAAGCAGACATGAGATAACAAATCAAGTCTTTCCCTAAGATTTCGAATAGCTGTCCCGAATTCAAGTTGATTATGTTTCGTTTCTTCCTCGGAGAAAGACGATCAAACAATTCCCAATCATGGTCCTTGCGGATCAGATCATCCGTATAGGATAAAAAAAGAAACTCCAGATATTTGCTATCTTTCTCTTTGAATGAGATCTCAATTCCAGCTACGGTTTCATTAGATATCTGACAACTAGAATCCCTCTTTTTTCCGATCCGGTTCCTCCACCACCGCGAACCCCGGTTAGATTCAGGCATGATACGCTTTTTCTTTATTGGGATAACCCAAGTACTCTCTTGCGGATCCATGAAACAACTCTCAGAAATCTTTTTCCCTTTTGGAAGATACAGGAGCGAAACAATCAACCTATTTCTATTGGAAGACCAAAAAGATTCTTCCAATGTCTCCTTTCTGAGTCCAATGGAATTCATAGGTATAGGAAGAAGCCCCATCAAATAGAGATTTTTTCTTTCGACCATCTTTCGATTGTTAATACGAGATAGAAGGACCACTACTACAAGCAGTACTAAACCTTTGATCGTGAAATATCGATTGCTTGTTGCACCCTGTGAATCACGTGAAAGTAGGATACTCCAAATTCGGGGGTCAAAGAGTTTCATAAAACGTTCTTGGTGGAAAAAAATGTGAGTGAAAGATCCCACTGAATCGAATTTGATCCAGGAATCTAAGAAATAGTGAGAATTCTTGATCTCTCTCAATATCTCTCTCAATTCGAATATCCAGGATTTGAATTGATGTCGTTTCATTGATTCCTCCTAAAGATTTCATTTCAATTGGAATTTGGTTATTCACGATGTACGATGATCCCTGTTAAGCATCCATGGCTGAATGGTTAAAGCGCCCAACTCATAATTGGCAAATTCGTAGGTTCAATTCCTGCTGGATGCACGCCAATGGGAACATTCAATAAGTCTATTGGAATTGACTCTGTATCAATGGAATCTCATCATCCATACATAGCGAATTGGTATGGTATATTCATACCATAACATATGAACAGTAAGAACTAGAATTCTTATCGATACTGGAACTCATAGGGAAGAAAATGGATTTATGGATGGAATCAAATATGCAGTATTTACAGAAAAAAGTATTCGGTTATTGGGGAACAATCAATATACTTCTAATGTCGAATCAGGATCAACTAGGACAGAAATAAAGCATTGGGTCGAACTCTTCTTTGGTGTCAAGGTAATAGCTATGAATAGTCATCGACTCCCGGGAAAGGGTAGAAGGATGGGACCTATTATGGGACATACAATGCATTACAGACGTATGATCATTACGCTTCAACCGGGTTATTCTATTCCACCTCTTATAGAGAAAAGAACTTAAAGCAAAATACTTAATAACACGGCAATACATTTATACAAAACTTCTACCTCGAGCACACGCAATGGAGCCGTAGACAGTCAAGTGAAATCCAATCCACGAAATAATTTGATCTATGGACAGCATCGTTGTGGTAAAGGTCGTAATGCCAGAGGGATCATTACCGCAGGGCATAGAGGGGGAGGTCATAAGCGTCTATACCGTAAAATAGACTTTCGACGGAATGAAAAAGAGATATCTGGTAGAATCGTAACCATAGAATATGACCCTAATCGAAATGCATACATTTGTCTCATACACTATGGGGATGGTGAGAAGAGATATATTTTACATCCCAGAGGGGCTATAATTGGAGATACCATTGTTTCTGGTACAGAAGTTCCTATATCAATGGGAAATGCCCTACCTTTGAGTGCGGTTTGAACTATTGATTTACGTAATTGGAAGTAACCAATTAGGTTTACGACGAAACCTAGAAATCGATCACTGATCCAATTGGAGTACCTCTACGGGATAGACCTCAACAGAAAACTGTTGAGTAACGGCAGCAAGTGATTGAGTTCAGTAGTTCCTCATAGAAAATTATTGACTCTAGAGATATGGTAATATGGAGAAGACAAAATTGTTTGAAGCGCGCACAGAACCGGAAGCGCCCCTTGTTTCAAAGAGAGGAGGACGGGTTATTCACATTTCATTTGATGGTCAAAGGCGAATTGAAAGTTAAGCAGTGGTAATTAGAAAGACCCTCCGGGGAAAAATAGAGATGTCTCCTACGTTACCCGTAATATGTGGAAGTATCGACGTAATTTCATAGAGTCATCCGGTCTGAATGCTACATGAAGAACATAAGCCAGATGACGGAACGGGGAGACCTAGGATGTAGAAGATCATAACATGAGTGATTCGGCAGATTTGGATTCCTATATATCCACTCACGTGGTACTTCATCATACGATTCATATAAGATCCATCTGTCTAGATATCATCATATACATCTAGAAAGCCGTATGCTTTGGAAGAAGCTTGTACAGTTTGGGAAGGGGTTTTGATTGATAAAAAAGAAGAATCTACTTCAACCGATATGCCCTTAGGCACGGCCATACATAACATAGAAATCACACTTGGAAAAGGTGGACAATTAGCTAGAGCAGCAGGCGCTGTAGCGAAACTGATTGCAAAAGAGGGTAAATCGGCCACATTAAGATTACCATCTGGGGAGGTCCGTTTGATATCCAAAAACTGCTTAGCAACAGTCGGACAAGTAGGTAATGTTGGGGTGAACCAAAAAAGTTTGGGTAGAGCCGGATCTAAGTGTTGGCTAGGTAAGCGTCCTGTAGTAAGAGGAGTAGTTATGAACCCTGTAGACCATCCCCATGGGGGCGGTGAAGGGAGAGCCCCAATTGGTAGAAAAAAACCCACAACCCCTTGGGGTTATCCTGCGCTTGGAAGAAGAAGCAGGAAAAGGAACAAATATAGTGATAGTTTTATTCTTCGTCGCCGTAAATAGGAACATTGAAAATCGAATCTTTGGAATTGGAAATAATGTGATGGGCGAACGACGGGAATTGAACCCGCGCATGGTGGATTCACAATCCACTGCCTTGATCCACTTGGCTACATCCGCCCCTTCCCTTATCTAGCTAAAGGATTTTCTCTTTTTTCCATTCATCATTAGACTTCAGATTAAGATCGAGATATTGGACATAGAATGCCAATTTAAAAAATGTAAAAAAAGGAGTAATCAGCCGTGACACGTTCACTAAAAAAAAATCCTTTTGTAGCTAATCATTTATTGGGAAGAATTGAAAAACTCAACAGGAGGGAGGAGAAAGAAATCATAGTGACTTGGTCTCGGGCATCTACCATTATACCCACAATGATTGGCCATACAATCGCTATTCATAATGGAAAGGAACATTTACCTATTTATATCACAGATCGTATGGTCGGTCACAAATTGGGAGAATTTGCACCTACTCTCACTTTCGTGAGACACGCGAGAAACGATAATAAATCTCGTCGTTAGTCGTTCTACTAAGTATTCATATGAAAAGAAAAGCCTTATCTTAATAGTATTTAGACTTAAGAGTCTTTCTCTTTTATCTTACTTTTATCTTATAGTAAGAGTATAGGTCTATTTATTTTCTTTTTAGAGTATACTAATAAGACTTAGTCTTTTCTGACTTATCTTAGACTATACTTCACCTAGGCACTTATCATTCATTGGCGGGGGAAAACTTTTATGATAAAGAACGAAAATAGAGAAGCAAAAGTTTTAGCTCAAAATATATGTATGTCTGTTTTCAAAGCACGAAGAGTAATTGATCAGATTCGTGGACGTTCTTATGAAGAAGCACTCATGATACTAGAACTAATGCCTTATAGGGCATCTTATCCAATCTTAAAATTAGTTTATTCTGCAGCAGCAAATGCTAGTCATAATATGGGTTTGAATGAAGTTGATTTATTTATTAGTAAAGCTGAAGTCAATAGAGGTACTATTGTGAAAAAGTTAAAACCCCGGGCTCGAGGACGTAGTTATCTGATAAAAAAAACCACTTGTCATATAAAGATTTTTTTAAAAGAAAAATATAAGATTTAGATTCCTATTTAGAAAAAAAAAATGGATGGAAAAATACTAGAAAAATATGGGACAAAAAATAAATCCACTTGGTTTCAGACTTGGAACAACTCAAAGTCATCATTCTTTTTGGTTCGCAAAACCAAAAAATTTTTCCATGGGTCTACAAGAAGATGAAAGAATACGGAATTGTATTAAGGACTATGTAAAAAAAAATAAGAAAATATCCTCAGGTTTCGAAGGAATTGCTTATATAGGAATTCAAAAAAGAATAGATTTGATTCAGGTCATAATCTATATTGGATTTCCCAATTTATTAATAGAAGGACGAACACGGGGAGTCGAAGAATTACAGCTGAATGTACAAAAAGAGTTTCATTCTGTAAACCGGAGACTCAACATTGCTATCACAAGAATTGAAAAACCTTACGGACAACCTAATATTCTCGCAGAATATATAGCTTTACAATTAAAAAATAGAGTCTCATTTCGAAAGGCAATGAAAAAAGCTATTGAATTAACTGAACAAACCGGTACAAAAGGAATTCAAGTGCAAATTGCAGGACGTATCGACGGAAAAGAGATTGCACGTGTCGAATGGATCAGAGAAGGCAGGGTTCCCCTACAAACAATTCGCGCTAAAATTGATCACTGTTCCCATACAGTTAGAACTATCTATGGAATCTTAGGTATCAAAATTTGGATATTTGTAAACCAAGAATAAGAAAATAAGAATAATAGAACTTTCTTTATCTCGCCATTCTGCTCATCAATAGAAAAAATTTAGAAAATATTTTCTTATTTTTTTTCTTAATCAAAGAAAAACGAACAATTCTAATTCTATAAGGTTGAATAAAAATTTGATTTACCCTTTATTTAAATTAAATTTAAAAATTTTAGTATAATTGCTATGCTCAGTGTGTGACTCGTTAGTTTTTTCTTTAGAATTGAGAATTGAAACTGAAAAGAAAAATAGGCTGACCACACTATAAACTTAATAACTATCAAAACTAAAGAAACTCAAAACTCATAACCAACTTATTGCTTCGTATTGTCGAGATCCCAAGAAAAAGTCACTATATGACTGAATCAACCATATAGTTGTAGCAACTGAAATCCTTTTCATAAAAAAGAAATATGATTATGAATTGTGAAAAAAAAAAGGGATGTGGAAAAAGGAAGGGTGATAGAAAGAGAGAATAAAGATCTAAATGATATTAAATGATATATGATTCCCATATGTATGGTTTATGAAGAATTACCCCATAAAAAAGGCAGTGTTATAAAGCATCAACATTAATATACAATAAAAAGAATCTAAATAATAGAAAAGAGAGAAAAATTTAATTGAGCTTCGGGTTAAGAAAAACTGAGGAGATTGACTCGGAAACAAATAACAGATTCTGTTGAGAGCTCCATTGCAGAGTTCAGGCCTAAGTATTAATAGAGAAGTTATGGGAACGATGGAACCTGTGATTACATAGGATTTTCTTGAAAACGAATCAATCCTAAGGATTCATTGGGTAGGATGGCGGAATGAACCAAGAAAAAAATGGATTTCTTCTGAATGGTCATGAATTGACCCTACAAATGAAGGAGGAAAGAGTTAATATTCGCCCGCGAAACCTTTCTTTATTTTTATTTAATTTAAGAATTTCATTTATTGGATGACTATTGGCGTGATTCAATAGAGGTAAAGAAAAATACTTTAGAGATTTTGCTAAAAGAAAGAAGCATTATTTTTCTTTATATATATAATCTAATATTTATATATATATTTATATATATATAATCTAATAATCTAAAATATAAAAAATCTAATAATCTAAAATATAAAAAAACACGCCTAGTTATCTAGTTATATAAGTTATATATACAGCCTACAAAATTAAATATAAAAAAATTAGTATATTCTTTCTTTTGTCTTTTGATAGAATAAAATACATATTTCTATGTAATCTATGTAATATTAATTTTATTGAATCATTTCATTCGCGAGGAGCTGGATGAGAAGAAATTCTCATGTCCGGTTCTGCAGTAGAGATGGAATTCAGAAACAACCATCAACTATAACCCTAAAAGAACCAGATTTCGTAAACAACATAGAGGTAGAATGAAGGGAATATCTTGCCGAGGCAATCATATTTGTTTTGGCAGATACGCTCTTCAGGCACTTGAACCTGCTTGGATCACAGCTAGACAAATAGAAGCAGGGCGAAGAGCAATGACACGATATGCGCGTCGTGGTGGAAAGATATGGGTACGTATCTTTCCTGACAAACCTGTTACTGTAAGACCTACAGAAACACGTATGGGTTCGGGCAAAGGATCCCCCGAATATTGGGTATCCGTTGTTAAACCGGGCCGAATAATTTATGAAATGAGTGGAGTATCTGAAGCTGTAGCCAAAGCTGCTATGGAAATAGCTGCATGCAAAATGCCTATACGAACTCAATTTGTTATTTCAGTATAGGTAAACAAAAGTAAAAGAAGAAGAAGTATTAAGAATAAAAAACAACCACGGATTTATTTATCTCTGGACAGACAATATTTCTTTTTTCCATTATCTTGAAATAAGAGATTAAAATAAAAATGATATGATTCAACCTCAGACCCTTTTGAATGTAGCGGATAACAGTGGAGCTCAAAAATTAATGTGTATTCGAATCATAGGAACTGGTAATCACCGATATGCTCATCTTGGCGATGTTATTGTTGCTGTAATCAAAGAAGCAGTGCCCAACATGCCTCTAGAAAGATCAGAAATAATTAGAGCTGTGATTGTACGCACATGTAAAGAACTCAAACGTGACAACGGCATGATAATACGATATGATGACAATGCAGCGGTTATCATTGATCAAGAAGGAAATCCAAAAGGAACTCGAATTTTTGGTGCAATTGCTCGAGAATTGCGACAGTTGAATTTTACTAAAATCGTTTCATTAGCACCCGAAGTCTTATAGATGAAAATAGGATATATCCTATCTTTATATCTATATATAGAATAGAATATTAGAATATCTGAAATAGATCCGATTAATAGATTGTGTGCGTCTCATGTATATATTTGAAATTTCTAATAATTTTTGAGAATCTATAATAATTAAAAAAAAAAGAATTCAATAAAAAATAAAACAAAAAAGAAGCATGTTGACTATATCAAAATTAGGGGGCACCAATAACTATAGTTCATCATGGGTAGGGACATTATTGCCGATATAATAACTTCTATAAGAAATGCTGACATAGATCAAAAGGGAAGAGTTAAAATAGTATCTACTAATATCACTAAAAACATTGTGAAAATACTTTTACGAGAAGGTTTTATTGAAAACGTTCGAAAACATCAAGAAAGTCAAAAAAATTTCTTGGTTTCAACCTTACGACATAGAAAGACTAGGAAAGGTAATAAAATCAATTTAAAGCGTATCAGCCGACCTGGTCTACGAATATATTCCAACTATCACCAAATTCCTAAGATTTTAGGTGGAATGGGAATTGTAATCCTTTCTACTTCTCGAGGTATAATAACAGATCGAGAAGCTCGATTAGAAAAAATTGGAGGAGAAATTTTGTGTTATATATGGTAATTCTCCTAGGATACCCTAAATTTCTCTCGAACTTACTATTTGTAAAATCGAGAGAAGAAGTGAATTATAGAACTCTTCCTTTATTAGTTAATACTTAAAGGGGGTTCCCTGGAATGAAAGAACAGAAATTGATTCATGAGGGTTTAATTACTGAATCACTACCCAACGGTATGTTCCGAGTTCGATTAGATAATGAAGATCTAATTCTAGGTTATATTTCAGGGAGAATCCGGCGCAGTTTTATACGTATACTACCCGGAGATAGAGTAAAAATTGAAATGAGTCGTTATGATTCAACCAGGGGACGTATAATTTATAGACTTCGCAAAAAAGATTCGAACGATTAGATCATTCTTTTAAACTTTTAAACATTCTTTTCGTAGAGATATAATTCAAAGTTCAAAAATGCAATAAACTGATTTTTGTTTTCAAAAAAAAAAAAAGAGATTTAGAATGAAAGTAAGGAATGATAAATATGAAGATAAGGGCTTCTGTTCGTAAAATTTGTGAAAAATGTCGCTTGATTCGTAGGCGGGGGCGAATTATAGTTATTTGTTCCAATCCGAGACATAAACAGAGACAGGGGTAAAGAACTTTTTCATTTTTCTTTTGAAAAGAAAACCCATGTACATGTAAAAAGAAATAAGAAAGGATTCGTTTTCATATGAAATGGATATCCCCGTCTCTTTCTGTAGATTTCTGATTCTTTTTTCTTTTTATTTTCTTCTTATAAATATAATCTAATAAAATATGACAAAACCTATAGCAAAAATTAGTTTACGTAAGAATGCACGTATTGGTTCAAATAAGAATGAACGTAGAATACCAAAAGGAGTTATTCATGTTCAAGCGAGTTTCAATAATACTATTGTAACTGTTACAGACGTACGAGGTCGGGTGGTTTCTTGGGCTTCCGCAGGTACTTCTGGATTCAGAGGCACAAGAAAAGGAACACCCTATGCTGCTCAAGCCGCAGCATTTAATGCTATTCGGACATTAGTTGATCAAGGTATGCAACGAGCAGAAGTTATGATAAAAGGTCCAGGTCTCGGAAGAGATGCGGCATTACGAGCTATTCGTAGAAATGGGATACTATTAAGTTTCGTACGTGATGTAACACCCATGCCGCATAATGGATGTCGCCCCCCTAAAAAAAGACGTGTGTAGAAATAATAATTCAAGAGATTCCAAGAGAAATAAATGATTCAATGATTCTGATCCAATAATTATAAATAAAAGAAAAATAAGAGTATGGTTCGAGAAGACGTAGTAGGATCCACTCGAACACTACAGTGGAAATGTGTTGAATCAAGAGTAGACAGCAAGCGTCTTTATTATGGTCGTTTCGTTCTGTCCCCACTTATGAAAGGTCAAGCCGATACCATAGGTATTGCCATACGAAGGGCTTTACTTGGAGAAATAGAAGGAACATGTATCACACGTGCAACATCTGAAAATGTGCTGCATGAATATTCTACGATAGCAGGTATTGAAGAATCAGTACATGAGATTTTACTCAATTTGAAAGAAATTGTATTGAGAAGTAATCTTTATGGAGTTAGGAACGCATCCATTTGCGTCAGGGGTCCCAAATACATAACAGCTCAAGATATCATCTCACCACCTTCTGTAGAAATAGTTGACACGACACAGCATATAGCTAACCTGACAGAACCAATTGATTTGTGTATTGAATTACAAATCAAGCGAGATCGCGGATATCGTATGAAATCCACAAATGACTCTCACGATGGAAGTTATCCTATAGATATTGTATCTATGCCTGTTCGAAATGCGAATCATAGTATTCATTCTTATGGGAATGGGAATGAAAAACAAGAGATACTTTTTATAGAAATATGGACGAATGGAAGTTTAACTCCTAAAGAAGCACTTTATGAAGCTTCTCGTAATTTGATTGATTTATTGATTCCTTTTCTACATGCAGAGGAAGAGGACATGAATTTCAAGGAAAATGAAAACAGATGGAATCTACCCCCTTTTTCCTTTCAAGACAAATTGACTAATCTCAAGAAAAACAAAAAAGGAATTCCATTGACATGTATTTTTATTGACCAATCAGAATTGTCTTCCAGGACCTATAATTGTCTCAAAAGATCCAATATACATACATTATTGGACCTTTTGAGTCACAGCCAAGAAGATCTTATGAAAATGAAATATTTTCGCACAGAAGATGTAAAACAGATATTGAGCACTGTACAGAAGCATTTTGCAATAAATTTACTTAAGAAAAAGTTCTAATTTTAAATCCATTGGATTCTTTTCATTTTTTCTTTTTTAGAAAGAAAAAAGAATAGAATAAGTTTTGAATCTCCGACACAGTCCATATATTTGCAGAATAGATCATAAAATAGATCATAAAAAGATTGATGTATCTAAGGAAGATCCAGAAGGGGATCTTCCTTAGATATCTATTTTGTGGTATTTAACGGTTTAATCAATTTGAAAAAGACCTAAAGTTAAGGATTTCTCAATAGGTAAAGTTGCTCCAATCCCTAACCAAAGAGCTACTGCGGTACCGATCAAAAAGACTGTTGTGGCTACTGGACGACGAAATGGATTTTGGAATTTATTGACATTCTCCAAAAAAGGTACTGTCAATAATCCTAGTGGTACTGAAACCATTAAAAGAACACCCAATAACTTATTGGGTACTGTGCGAAGTATTTGAAATACGGGAAAGAAGTACCATTCGGGTAATATTTCCAACGGAGTTGCAAACGGATCCGCCGGTTCACCGATCATTGACGGCTCTAGAACTGCTAAGCCCACATTACATGCAATAGTGCCTAGAATTACTACTGGAAAAATATATAAAAGATCATTGGGCCATGCAGGTTCTCCATAATAATTATGTCCCATCCCTTTAGCCAATTTAGCTCTTAATACAGGATCATTCAAATCAGGTTTCTTTGTTATTTGGATAGGTGAATTCTTGTGGATCCATCCCCCAAAGGAACCGGACATGATAATTTTTTATCATCCGGCTCGAGCAAGAATCAAAAGAATCACAGAAATAGATTCATAAAACATAAATAGGTCCATAGAACCATATAAGATCTATATTTCATACATATCTACATAGATAATGTAGAATGATTCTATGTAAGAAAAGATTTATAAAATGACATTTCCCCAAGTTTCAACGATTCATTATTCATTGCAAAGAATTCAGTTCTGGCAACAAGGAAATGCTCAATATCCAAGTCGGCTTACAAATTAGATCATGATCAAGTGCTTTTTGGATTGTCTCATGTCTTTTGGTTAGTATTTATCCCCACAATATCTTGATTGTATTCCATACAAAAATACAAAATTTTTACTTGTTACTAATAAAATCTTAGCCCCTGTTCTTCCTTAGATCCCTTTTTTCACTCCGATAGTATCATAGATCAGGGTTGATGCAGAGGAAATGAATGCATCTACATACTATAAAAACTTACTAAGATTACTATCCAATTAGACTATCAAATTAATTTTAAGAAAAATTACTAAAAAAAAAAAAAAAAATCAAACAAAGTGAATAAATAGAACATTGGATCATTCCACATCACTTATTATAGGGATCTTACGGAGCCTTTTCATGCATGACAAGATTTGGGTATGATCATAGAAAATATTCTCCTCAAGCGAACCGGCCTATCCTATTATCCTATGCTATATAAAGGGATTGACGTGATGGTTGGATGCGGAGACACATTGGGTTGTGAATTCCAACGTGGCGGATCAAATCATATATCTGCACGGGCCAATCAATAGTTCAAGTCACACACTCCCATAATCCATCCTCTGTTTAGGAAAATATACTTCAAATATTCTATTCGTATCAAATAAAAAATACTTCAGAGTTGAATAGAAGTATCCAAATAACATGCCTTATTTTTAAATAATCCATATTTGTAGCAATGAAAGACTCTTGTCCCTCCCCGATATGATAAATTACAAAGATCTATGATCTGCCTTTTCTATAAAGGACCCGAAATACCTTGCTTACGTATCATTGGAAAGTGCATTAACATAAATACGGCAGTAAGAAGAGGTAATACAAAAGTATGTAAACTATAAAAACGAGTCAAAGTGGACTGGCCCACACTAGCACTTCCACGTAATAATTCTACCAAAGGTGATCCTATTATAGGAATAGCTTCAGGCACACCTGTTACAATTTTTACTGCCCAATAGCCAATTTGGTCCCAAGGCAAGGAATAACCAGTTACGCCAAAAGATGCGGTCAATACAGCCAGAACCACCCCGGTAACCCAAGTTAATTCGCGGGGTTTTTTAAAACCACCCGTAAGATACACACGAAATACGTGCAAGATCATCATTAGAACCATCATACTTGCTGACCATCGATGAACTGATCGAATTAACCAACCAAAGTTGGCCTCAGTCATTATGTATTGAACAGAAGAAAAAGCCTCTGTAACAGTTGGACGATAGTAAAAGGTCATAGCAAAACCCGTAGCTACTTGTACTAAAAAACAGGTAAGCGTAATCCCCCCTAGACAATAAAATATGTTGACATGAGGAGGAACATATTTACTAGTTATATCATCTGCAATCGCTTGAATCTCGAGACGTTCCTCGAACCAATCATATACTTTATTGAGATAGGTAATCCAAGAAAGACTCCCCCTCTGAGAGCCGTATATGAGAATTTCATCTCGTACGGCTCAAGCCAAAACCCACAAATACTAGTTTCAACGGATAGGGAATATTTTATATAGAGTTTCAAACTTCTTGTGGTTTAGCCGCTTGACTCGATTTGACCCAAAGATACGAAGTAAGAAAAATCCGGAATTTCTTCTTTGTGATGATAATACCAAGAAATAAAATCTCAAGTTGGCTCATCCATCTTTTTTTATGTTAATCGTGACAGGCCTCTTGAATCTTCTCTTCCCTATCTTTTTTTTGATAGGAATTCTCTTGTTGAGACCCTATGAATCAATTGAAACCTCAGATTCATACTAGAACCACGATGATTTAATAAAACCAAAGCTAAACTCAAAGGGTTTCTGAGTAAAAACCATTTGATCATCATTTCTTCAATGAATGTAATAACTCAACAAAATCTATAGAAAGAGGTTTCTTTCGGAGAAAAAATTGTTTGATTTATAAAAATCAAATACCTTTTTTCCATTTTTTTTAATCCGGTTGCGAGGTCTGAATAATAGGTATGAATCATAGTTCAAATATTTCTTTTCTTGATCTATTCTATATAGTCCGTGCTCCAGAGACTACAATAAATATCTGACGGTAGAATCATCTTGATAGAGATGACAAATCCATTCTTTGTATTATCAATAGGATCAATTATAACAAGTCACACGCTCATATTCCGGAAATGAAATATCGAAACAAATAAATTTCACGATCGAACTACCAGAATGGTCTATAAATCCAAGTCTTAAGTAATCTTAAGTTAAATTCTTAAGTATTTTAAGATTTTAAGCATTAAGTAAGTATTAAGTAAAATAATCTTTTTTGATTGAAAAACTAGGACTTCCTAATTTTTAGGAACTAATTAATTGAAATTCCATCCAGTAAAACAGAGGAATTATAAATTTCTAAAATAATAGATAGAAATATTGCAAATAGAGCCATTGCAACTCCCATAAGTGGTGTAGTCCCCCACCCTGGAGCTACTTTTCCATATTCCGAATTCAATGGTTTCAATAAACTCCCTACGCCAGTTCGTCTTGGCCCAGATCTAGAACTACTCTCAATGGTTTTTGTAGCCATAAATCCTCTTTCATCATGGGTTGAAATCTGTTGACTTTGTATACTATTCCGTTGTAGTTGTAAATAAACGACATTATCGTGATCTTGAAATTATCGAAAAAATGGAAACAGCAACCCTAGTCGCCATCTCCATATCCGGTTTACTTGTAAGCTTTACTGGGTATGCCTTATATACCGCTTTTGGGCAACCCTCTCAAAAATTAAGAGATCCCTTCGAAGAACATGGGGACTAGTTGAAGTAATGAGCCCCGATATTCATATTGGGGCTCATTACTTCAATGGAAATAATGAAAAATCATTTTGTTTTTTTAGTTGGAACTTTAGGTGGTTCTCGAAAAAAGATAGCGAAAAAAATTATCCCTAAAGTCGAAACTAAAAGAAATGTATAAACCAATGCTTCCATATATTCGATCGTGGTTTACAATTATAGCTTCCACACCTATTTATTTTGGATCATTTACTAAAGAAATTATAAATTTAGATTTACTAATTTACTATTATATTAATATAGTATATATAGATAGTAATATTGAATATGAAATAGATAATAGATTAAATTAATAATTAATAT